CAAAACAAGGAATGGCCCGGCTAGGTACTGGCCAGGCCGGGGGAAGAAAAGAACCTTTCGTACGAAATTAAAGAAGTACTCTTTCTATTGGGGATATCTGTTTCGAATCGTTATCTAAATGGAATTGCTGATAAACTTCGTATATATATATTATAGAATAAGGAGAAAGAAAGACTTTTCTCAATCTTTACTTCACGCGTCACATATGAATTTTCCTTTTGAAATTAGGAGAGATGGCTGAGTGGACTAAAGCGACGGATTGCTAATCCGTTGTACGAGTTATTCGTACCGAGGGTTCGAATCCCTCTCTCCCCGTTCCCTCTGATCACTTGAGATTGATCTTTCGAATTCGAAAAACAAATCTCGAACCCTTGTTATCTATAATTAAATGTATGGAATACAGAAAATCATAAGAAAATTCAGAAAAACAGCAAAACCTCTGATTTTTTTTATTCCTCACGTCCAGGATTACGTCCTGGATCATTAGATAGGAATCCGAAGATGAAGAGAGAAACAAAGAATATCACTACCGTGTAAACGAAGAGTTTGAGAGTAAGCATTACACAATCTCCAAGATCATTTTATTGGGAAATAAGGGAATAGATTCTATTCTCTATTTTTGTACCACATATCCTATTTTGACACCAGGAAATGAAGTGGTTTCTAGAAAAAAAAAAGAAATTTGCGGGAATTCTTTTCTTTTGTAATAAGATTTTGATTTCTTCGTTACCAAAATTGGCTTTCATATCTATACCTACAATTAGGTATTGTGGGGGACCATACATAAGGTCTTTGCCCCGCGGGGGTCAGAATGAGGAAATGAGGTGATCCAGATTCATCGCGGCTATCAAAAAGAATTTCGATTTTGAATCGAGAGTTTATAATGTCAGACTTATATGGTCTTATCCATTGTTAGAATAGAATTTTTTTATCGAATAAATCATGAATATGAATGTTTCTAAAACAGTATTAAAGATCTCATCGAAAACTTACAGCAGCTTGCCAAACAAGGGCTAAGAGAAAAAAGAGCACAGGTATGACTGGCATAACGTCTACAATTGGATTGAAAAAAGCATAAGCCTCGGGCAATTTGGCGAAAAAAAAGCTACTCGAATGAAGAGCAGAATTAAGACAGATACAGATCAAACTTAAAATATTAAGCATAACAAACATTTCTTTCGTTCTTGGAGAGAATTTCATTATTATTGAGTTATTGATATAAGGGTAAAAATCAAGAAAGAAGAGTAAAGTAGGAAAAAAAATTCTTCTTTTTCTTTGAACTTCCCCAATCAAAAATCCTTCAATTTTCAAATGAAAATAGAAGGAATCATACTTTCATTCAATATCTTAATTGAATTATATATAATGATCAATGAATTCATTTTGATTCTACATCTACACGTGTAGAATTCTAGCAACAACCTATTCTATTCCATAGATATTGGGGCTGGAATTGACAAACAACTAATAACAATATTAGTGTTATTAGTGTCGAATAGAAATCTAAATGGGGCGTGGCCAAGTGGTAAGGCAACGGGTTTTGGTCCCGTTACTCGGAGGTTCGAATCCTTCCGTCCCAGACAGATTCTATCAGAACAAAGATTGTTCTATTGTCTATTTTTAAACAATACACTCTTTTGTTTAAGAGTGTAATGTTGGAATGTGATCCAACCTTTCATTCTGATTTCGAATGATTCTTCTCTGAATCATATCCCCCCTTTCGATTAATTCTGTTTCTGAGAAACAGAATTAATCGAATATCAATGACATGCGAATGGAAATAAACATCTTTTTGATATGGGTAGGATAGAAACAAAGATAAAAAAAAAATTGGGTGGGCCACTCAGCGTATGCCCATCCCCCCCGCTCATATTCATATTGAAGTTAGTCAGTCATCAGAGAAACTTGATACCCCTTATCCAATTTGCGTCTCTTTAATCAATGAGATATTTTTGAAACATTTTGAGTTACTCGTTGTGATTGTGGCGACTTGTTGATGTGATTGATTTAGAGGTCAAATTCCGTCTTTCCTAGAAAACTTCTTTCTAGGAAAGATTTCGAAATTCTTGAAACCGTTTTTGATTTATGATTGCTTATCCTATAAATCTTTGATATTCGAAGAAGCGTGAGATTTGTGAATCTATCCTATCGAGTCACTTGCAACATTTCTAGGTCATTAAAATGGTTTATTTGGTTAATGGCTCATTTTGTTATGGTATTGGTAATCTAATTAAAGACTCTTCTTTAGTTTAGTTCTTCGAGAAAGAATTGGATCTTTCATGATTGATCGTACCGATCAATTTGTTATAGATGGAAGAAATATTAAGCAATTCATTTCTTCGTGTTTATTATTACATATATATGTATGTCATATGACATAATATGGGGTGAAATTGGATTCTTTCCGATACTTCCCCGTATGAATAACCTATTCATTCATATATCAAAATATAGCATGGACCACTATGTACCGATGGAGCCAATGACTATTCATGATTCCATAAGAAAATTCCATACTGGTCCCAATTTTAGAGGAATGTTATGGTAAAACTTCGTTTAAAACGATGTGGTAGAAAGCAACGTGCGACTTGAAGGACACGATCGGCTGTGGATTCTTGCATCCACCATTTTTCTATATCAATGAAAGATGCTCTTGGCTCGACATAGTTTGTTCTGTGCCCACTAGGACCCCTTTTTGGGGGATTTAAATAAAATAGTACATGATGGAGCTCGAGCATCAATTCTTGATTCCTTTATTAGAGGGAAAGATCTAAGGTTAGCGCCAGTCAATAAGTTGGAACAACTTCGTAAGTATATCTTCGATATAGAAATCACAAATTCGAACAAGTTTCAAATCAAAAAAAAAAGTAAAATTTTTCTGAATTCTGAATTGGTAAAACTATTTCGATCAAAAGTGTATCACAGGGGAATCCACCCTTTCTATGGTTCTTCAATAGAAAGAAATAACAAAAGGTATGTTGCTGCCATTTTAAGACGATTAAGGATCACCGAAGTAATGTCTAAACCCAATGATTCAAAGCAAAGATAAGGGATACCGGAACAAGGAAACGCCATTTTCAATTATCTCAATAACTAGATCGGAATGAGAAAGAAAAATAGATTCTAGACGAGACAAACAAAAGAGGTTAGAGACGGCTCAATAAATGTCTAAGGATTTCCCTTCGAGTTCTTTGAGAATTACATAACTTGAGTTATGAGTATGAATGATATTTCTTTTTTTTGTGTGTTCTTCAGGAAGGAAGAACACACAAAAAAAAGGACTCAAATCCTAATCTACCTAATCTAATTGATTATTTTATGAACCATTTGTAACTTTATACATATTGAATCATTCTTTTTCGAGCCGTACGAGGGGAAAACCTCCTATACGTTTCTAGGGGGGGCATTGTTCATCTCTATCTATCCCAATGGGCCATCTATCGAATCGTTGCAATTGATGTTCGATCCCGAAGAGAAGGAAGAGATCTTCGTAAAGTAGGTTTTTACGATCCGATAAAGAACCAAACTTATTCAAATGTTCCTGCTATTCTATATTTCCTTGAAAAGGGTGCTCAACCCACAGGAACTGTTCATGATATTTCAAAGAAGGCGGAGGTATTTAAGGAACTTTGAATTAATCAAACAAAAGAAAATTTTGGAAATCAAAAAGGGGGCCACTATCTAGCTTTGTGTCATTTTTTCCCCACCATTCCCCCTTTTTGATTCTTGCTCTATTCATACCTATTCACAATTGCTCCCGCATGATCCCATATCATATAACGACAAAAAATCTCTTCTATTGACATGAGATGGATAGAAAGAAAAAAGGGGATCGAGTGAATGGAGAAAATAACTGGGAATTGATGGGATTGCCATCAATCGGATGGTTTTCATTGGGATTCTACCAATAAAAAAAGAATGAATCTTGCTTATTGTTCGTACCTCTATTGAGAACCCGATATTTTTTTCCCACTTCTTACTTATTTATTTTTATTTTTATTCCCTCATCCATACTTCGTTTCTTATCTATGTAGTGCCAATTCAACACAAGTCTTTATTTTCTTTATTGAATTTGTTTTTTCAACATTCCATTTCTATTGACAATGGTATATCGATCAAATATAATTCGATCGTAGATAAATGGATCTATTTTTCCCCGTCCCATAAGTTTGTTTCTTTACTTCACTCAAATGATGGGTTCGGTTGCTAGTTCAATGTTTTATGTTTTGATGGGGTAGGGCAATCCAATCTCTTTTTTTTTGATTCCGATCATATCACCATATTTATACGGGTTGCTAACTCAACGGTAGAGTACTCGGCTTTTAAGTGCGGCTATGATCTTTTACACATTTGGATGAAGCAACGGATTCGTCCATACCATTGGTAGAGTTTGTAAGACCACGACTGATCCTGAAAGGAATGAATGGAAAAAACAGCATGTCGTATCAATGGAGAACTCTGAGAATACTTCATTCTTACCTGGTCGGTACAAAATGGGGTTTTGATTCTTGGAACGGGACCAAATCAATTCACAGTTGGGTCGAGTGAATAAATGGATAGAGCCCTAATGGCTCTAATTCTAAGGAAACAAAAAGCAACGAGCTTCTGTTCATAATTCGAATAATTACCCGATCTAATTAGACGTTAAAAATATATTAGTGCCTGATCCGGGAAAGGGTTCTCCTGTGAGTGGATCATCGATTCCTTTTTTTTCATGAATCCTGACTATTCTTTCTCCATTATGATTATGGGGTGGATACAGATGTGTAGAAGAAGCGGTATACTGAGAAATGTATTCCAAGATCAAAAGAGCGATCGGGTTGCAAAAATAAAGGGATTTCTAACCATCCCTTGTAACTATAACGAACACAAATAAATTGGATTGGATGGAAAAAGATAGGATCCGTTGATTGGACTCCCTGTCTCCTGGGTATCTATTCTTTTCTTACTATATACCTTGTTCTGACTGTATCGTACTATGTATCATTTTATAACCCAAG